TGAATCAGTATCTCAATTTCAATTCAAACATGGGTTTGATTCCCACTAAGAAAGATTTACCATCCGAAAAGAGGAAAAAACCCGAAAAGAGGAAAAAACGGAATCTTTGTCTAAAGAAAGGCGTTGAGAAAAGGCAGATGTATAGAGGAGATATTGCTTTTTCAACTCTCTCAAAATGGAAGGATCTATTCCAAACATATATGCCATGGTTCCTTACTTCGCCGGGGTACAAATATCTAAATCATCTAAATTGGATATTTTTAAAGACTTTTTCATACCTATTGCCGATACTAAGTAGGAGTCTAAGTAGCCGTCTAAAAGTTGTATCCGATGATATTATGCATAGAGTAGGTATATCATGGCGAATTCCTCAGACAGAATTGCGTCTTTGGGATCAGATGAGAAGTAAGATTTCGAATTGGAAAAGTGAGATTTCGAGTATTTCGAGGAAGTGTTTCTATAGTCTTCTTCTGTCCGAAGCCGAAGAAATGATTCATGGAAATAATGAGTCACCATTGATATCGACACATCTGAGATCGGCAAATGTTCGGGAGTTCCTCTATTCAATCCTTTTCCTTCTTCTTATTGCTGGATATCTCGTTTGTACACATCTTGTCTTTCTTTCCCAGGCCTTTAGTGAGTTACAGACAGAGTTCAAAAAGGTCAAACCTTTGATGATTCGATCATCTATGATTGAGTTGCAAAAACTTCTGGATGCGTATCCTATATCTGAACCGAATCCTTTTGAATTTGAATCGGTCAAATCAATACGTTCTAAGAAGAAAGATTTGAATATCAATCTCATCGATCTCATACCCCATCGAATCACTCTTTCGAGAAATATGAGACATCTAAGTCATACAAGTAAAGAGATCTATTCATTGATAAGAAAAAGAGAAAACGTGAACATAAAAAACATGAACGAGGATGGGAAAATAGATTCCTGGGTCGTGAACAGTGATTTGATTGTTGAGGAAGAATTCTTTCATATTCTCTACGACAGAATGTTCATGTTAACGACAAAAAAAAGCATTGATCCAATTCTATTGAGTTTGACTCATAGTGATCATTTATCAACTCATTTATCAAAGAATGACTCTGGTTATCAAATGATTGAACAACCGGGAGCAATTTACTTACGATACTTAGTTGACATTCATAAAAAGTCTCTATGGAATTATGAGTTCAATACATCCTGTTTAGCAGAAAAACGGGTCTTCCTTGCTCATTATCAGACAATCACTTATTCGTGTGGGACTAATATTTTTCATTTCCCATCTCATGGAAAACCCTTTTCGCTCCGCTTATTATCCCCCTCTAGGGGGGTTTTAGTGATAGGTTCTATAGGAACCGGACGATCCTATTTGGTCAAATACCTAGCGACAAACTCCCATCTTCCTTTCATTAGGGTAGCTGTGAACGAGTTCCTGAATAACAATCCTAAATTTCGTTGGCTTGAGCCGGAGGACTCTTGGGCTTTTTTTGAGGATGTTTTGGAGCATAGTGCGTACTATGAGAATCGAGTAGGTGATGGTAGGGACTATATTATTGATACTATTGATACTAGTGACGATATTGATGCTAGGGGCGATATCGATTTTGATAAGGAGGAGGAACTGATAACTAGGGAATCATCTGAAGAAGCAAAAAATCCTCTCAGGGTCCAAGAAAGATACCGATACGAGCAATTCAGAGAGGACTTCGAATTGGCAAAAATAATCTCTCCTTGCATAATATGGATTCCAAACATTCATGATCTGCATATGAATGAGTCGGATTACTTAGCCGCCGGTCTACTCGTGAACCTGCACTACTCTGAAAGATGTTCCACTAGAGATATTCTTGTTATTGCATCGACTCATATTCCCCAAAAAGTGGACCCCACTCTAATATCTCCGAATAGATTAAATAGGTGCATTAAGGTACGAAGGTTTTTTATTTCACAAAAAGAAAAGCACGTTTTCACTCTTTTGTATACTCGAGGTTTTCACTTTGACTTGGAAAAGAACGGATTCGGGTCCATAACCATGGGTTCCAGTGCACGAGATCTTGGACCACTTACCAATGAGGCCCTATTGATTAGTATTTCACAGAAGAAATCAATTATAGACACTAATACAATTAGATGCGCTCTTCATAGACAAACTTGGGAGTTCCAATCCCATATAAGATTGGTTCCGGATTCTGGGATCCTTTTCTATCAGATAGGAAGGGCTGTAGTACAAAAAGTACTTCTAAGTAATTGCCTAAGTAATTACCTCATAGATCCTATATCTATCTATATGAAGAAGAGATCATGTATGGACGAAGGGGATTCTTCTTTGTACAAATGGTACTTCGAACTTGGAACGAGCATCAAGCTATTAACGATACTTCTTTATCTTTTGAGTTGTTCTGCCGGATCGGTCGCTCGAAATCTTTGTTCTGTACCCGGACAAAATAGGATCATACTCTTTGAGAATGAGATGGATTCTGAGCTATTTCATGAGCTATTAAGAAT